GATATGGTATGCCACAAGTGAATATTTGAGACAAGAAATGAATCCTAATTTTCGGATGACTGATCCCTCTAATCCAGTCCATCTAATGTCTTTTTCGGGAGCTCGAGGAAATGCATCTCAGGTACATCAATTAGTAGGTATGAGAGGATTAATGTCGGATCCCCAAGGACAAATGATTGATTTACCCATTCAAAGCAATTTACGCGAAGGACTTTCTTTGACAGAATATATAATTTCCTGCTACGGGGCTCGAAAAGGAGTCGTGGATACTGCTGTACGAACATCAGATGCTGGATATCTCACGCGTAGACTTGTTGAAGTAGTTCAACACATTATTGTACGTAGAACAGATTGTGGTACTATCCGAGCTATTTCCGTGAGTCCTCGAAACGGGGTGACAGAAAAAATTTTTGCCCAAACCCTAATTGGTCGTGTATTAGCAGACGATATATATATGGGGATACGATGCATTGCCGCTCGAAATCAAGATATTGGGATTGGACTTGCCAATCGATTCATAACCCTTCGAGCACAACCAATATATATTCGAACCCCTTTTACTTGCAGGAATACATCTTGGATCTGTCAATTATGTTATGGAAGAAGCCCCACTCACGGCGACCTGGTCGAGTTGGGGGAAGCCATAGGTATTATTGCGGGTCAATCAATTGGGGAACCGGGGACTCAACTAACATTAAGAACTTTTCATACGGGTGGAGTATTCACAGGCGGTACTGCCGAACATGTACGAGCTCCTGCTAATGGAAAAATAAAGTTCAATGAGTATTTGGTTCATCCCATACGTACCCGTCATGGGCATCCTGCTTTTCTATGTTCTATAAACTTGTATGTAACTATTGAGAGTCGAGATATTATACATAGTGTGAATATTCCACCAAAAAGTTTGATTTTAGTTCAAAATGATCAATATGTAGAATCTGAACAAGTGATTGCCGAGATTCGTGCCGGAACGTCTACTTTTCATTTTAAAGAGAGGATTCGAAAACATATTTATTCTGAATCAGAGGGAGAAATGCACTGGAGTACTGATGTCTACCACGCACCTGAATATACATATAGTAATGTTCATCTATTACCAAAAACAAGTCATTTATGGATATTAGCGGGGGGTCCGTGCAGATCCAGTATAGTGTCTTTTTCGCTTCACAAGGATCAAGATCAAACGAATGTTCATTCTTTTTCTGTCGACGAAAGATATAGCTCTGACCTCTCAATCACTAAGGATCGAGTAAGACATAAATTGTTGGATCCTTCTGGTACTCGTAAAAAAGATAGGGAAAGTCTTGATTATTCAAGACTTGATCGAATTATATCCAATGGTCATTGGAATTTCATATACCCTTCGATTCTCCAAGAGAATTCTGATTTCTTGGCGAAAAGACGAAGAAATAAATTTATCATCCCATTACAATACGATCAAGAACGAGAGAAAGAATTAATACCCTCTTTTGGTATTTCTATTGAAATACCCATAAATGGTATTTTACGTAGAAATAGTATTCTTGCTTATTTTGATGATCCACGATACAGAAGAAAGAGTTCGGGAATTACTAAATATGGGACCGCGGAGGTGGATTCCATAGTAAAAAAAGAAGATTTGATTGAGTATCGAGGAGCAAAAGAATTTAGTCCGAAATACCAAATGAAAGTAGATCGGTTTTTTTTTATTCCCGAAGAGGTGCATATCTTACCCGGATCTTCGTCTATAATGGTCCGGAACAATAGTATCATTGGAGTAGATACACAACTCGCTTTAAATACAAATACAAGAAGCCGAGTAGGTGGATTAGTCCGAGTGGAGAGAAAAAAAAAAAGTATTGAACTGAAAATCTTTTCTGGAGATATTCATTTTCCCGGAGAGACAGATAAGATATCCAGACACAGTGGCATTTTGATACCACCAGGAACGGAAAAAAAAAATTCTAAAGAATCAAAAACAAAATCGAAAAATTGGATCTATGTCCAACGGATCACACCTATCAAAAAAAAGTATTTTGTTTTGGTTCGACCCGTAGTCACATATGAAATAGCTGATGGGATAAATTTAGCAAAACTTTTCCCTCAAGATCTCTTGCAGGAAAAAGAAAATGTCCAGCTTAGAGTTGTCAATTATATCCTTTATGGAAATGGAAAGTCAATTCGAGGAATTTATCACACAAGTATTCAATTAGTTCGGACTTGCTTAGTATTGAATTGGAACCAAGAAAAAAACGGTTCTATGGAAGAGGTTCATGCTTCCTTTGTTGAAGTAAGGGCAAATGATCTGATTCGTGATTTCATAAGAATTGAATTAGTAAAATCTACTATTTCATATACCGGAAAAAGGTACGATACGGCAGGTTCGGGATTGATTCCTGATAATAGATTAGATCGCACCAATATCAATCCTTTTTATTCCAAAGTGAAGATTCCATTAGTTACCCAGCATCAAGGAACTATTGGTACGTTGTTGAATCGAAATAAGGAGGGCCAATCTTTGAGAATTTTATCATCATTCAATTGTTTTGGAGTTGGTCCATTCAACGGTTCGAAATATAACAATGTGGTAAAAGAATCGAATCCCATAACCCCAATTAGGGGTTTGTTGGGCCCCTTAGGTACAATAGTACCTAAAATAGTGAACTTTTATTCATCTTACCATTTAATAACTCATAATCAGATCTTGTTAAACAAATATTGGCTATTTGACAATTTTAAACAGACTTTCCAAGTACTTCAAGTACTTAAATACTGTTTAATAGATGAAAATAAGAGGATTTATAATCCCAGTCCATGCAATAACATCATTTTGAATCCATCCCATTTGAATTGGTGCTTTCTACATTACAATTATTGTGAAAAGACACCCACAATAATTAGCATTGGACAATTTATTTGTGAAAATATATGTCTATTTAAATATGGACCACACATAAAAAAATCTGGTCAAATCTTAATTGTTCATGTTGACTCTTTAATTATAAGATCAGCTAAGACTTATTTGGCCACTCCAGGAGCGACTGTTCATGGACATTATGGAGAAACCCTTTCTGAAGGAGATACATTAGTTACATTTATATATGAAAAATCTCGATCTGGTGACATAACGCAAGGTCTTCCAAAAGTGGAACAAATCTTAGAAGTGCGTTCGATTGGTTCAATATCAATGAACCTTGAAAGGAGAGTTGAAGGTTGGAACGAGCGTATATCAAGAGTTCTTGAAATTCCTTGGGGATTCCTAATTGGAGCTGAGCTAACCATAGCCCAAAGTCGTATTTCTTTGGTTAATAAGATCCAAAAGGTTTATCGATCCCAGGGGGTACAGATCCATAATAGACATATAGAGATTATTGTATGGCAAGTAACATCAAAAGTGTTGGTTTCAGAAGATGGAATGTCTAATGTTTTTTTACCTGGAGAACTAATCGGATTGTTGCGAGCGGAACGAGCAGGACGTGCTTTAGACGAAGCAATCTGTTATCGGGCAATTTTATTGGGAATAACGAGAGCATCTCTGAATACTCAAAGTTTCATATCCGAAGCAAGTTTTCAAGAAACTGCTAGAGTTTTGGCAAAAGCTGCTCTACGGGGTCGTATTGATTGGTTGAAGGGTCTGAAAGAAAATGTTGTTTTGGGGGGGATTATCCCTGTCGGTACTGGATTCAAAAAATTAGTGCACCCTTCAAGGCAAGACAAAAACATTCATTTGGAAATAAAAAAGAAAAATCTATTCGAGTTGGAAATGAGAGATATTTTGTTACACCATAGAGAATTTTTTTGTTCTTGCGCCCCAAGGAATTTCTATGACACACCAGAAAAATCATTTAAGCGAATTCATAATTCTTAAGGATATATTTTTCTTTTTTACTTTACTAGTTATTGATTGGGTACTAAATAAAATGAAGAAATTAAGTTAAGTAATAAAAAAATTAATGGTTTGGGCTGTGTATCAACGGGCAATCCCGGCAGAAGGTTCCGTAGGAACAATTTTTTATTTGTTAAAAAAAAAAAAAAGAAAGCGTGGGAAAGATGACAAGAAGATATTGGAACATCCATTTGGAAGAGATGATGGAAGCAGGAGTTCATTTTGGTCATGGTACTAAGAAATGGAATCCTAGAATGACCCCTTACATCTCCGCAAAGCGTAAAGGTATTCATATTATAAATCTCACTAGAACTGCTCGTTTTTTATCGGCAGCCTGTGATTTAGTTTTTGATGCAGCAAGTCGAGGAAAAAACTTCTTAATTGTTGGTACCAAAAATAAAGCAGCAGATTTAGTAGCATCAGCTGCAATAAGGGCTCGATGTCATTATGTTAATAGAAAATGGCTCGGCGGTATGTTAACGAATTGGTCCACTACGGAAACGAGACTTCATAAGTTCAGAGACTTAAGAGCAGAACAAAAGATGGGGAAACTCAACCGTCTCTCTAAAAGAGATGCAGCAATGTTGAAGAGAAAATTATCTACTTTGCAAACATATCTGGGTGGGATCAAATATATGACTGAATTGCCCGATATTGTAATAATCGTTGATCAGCAAAAAGAATATACAGCTCTTCGAGAATGTGTCATTTTGGGAATTCCGACGATTTGTTTAATCGATACAAATTGTGACCCAGATCTCGCAGATATTTCGATTCCAGCCAACGATGACGCTATAGCTTCAATCCGATTGATTCTTAACAAATTGGTATCCGCAATTTGTGAGGGCCGTTCTAGCTATATAAGAAGTCGTTGATTATGTTATGATTAAGAATAATAATAATAAGATTAGTTAATTATTTTTATTTATTGGATCGGTTACTATTCTTGTCTTTCATTTTTAAAAAGAGATAAAATGGGATATTGAAATTATGTTATGCGATTTCTTGGTATCCTAACTATATAATTAATGATGAAAGTAGATGAGTCGAGAAAGAGATGGTTGAATCAAAATAATTCTTTTTTTCAGTTCGATTTCTGTCAGAGGACAATATGAATGTTATACCATGTTCCATTAAAACACTCAAAGGGTTATACGATATATCAGGTGTAGAAGTAGGCCAACATTTATATTGGCAAATAGGAGGTTTACAAATTCATGCCCAAGTACTTATCACTTCTTGGGTCGTAATTGCTATCTTATTAGGTTCAGTCATCATATCCGTTCGGAATCCACAAACCATTCCGACCGACGGTCAGAATTTCTTCGAATATGTCCTTGAATTTATTCGAGACTTGAGCAAAACTCAGATTGGAGAAGAATATGGCCGTTGGGTTCCCTTTATTGGAACTATGTTCCTATTTATTTTTGTTTCAAATTGGTCAGGGGCCCTTTTCCCTTGGAAAATCATACAGTTACCTCATGGGGAGCTAGCCGCCCCCACAAATGATATAAATACTACTGTTGCTTTAGCTTTACTCACGTCAGTAGCATATTTTTATGCGGGTCTTACCAAAAAAGGATTGGGTTATTTCGGAAAATACATTCAACCAACTCCAATACTTTTACCAATTAACATCCTAGAAGATTTCACAAAACCTTTATCTCTTAGTTTTCGACTTTTCGGGAATATATTAGCTGATGAATTAGTAGTTGTTGTTCTTGTTTCTTTAGTACCTTTAGTAGTTCCTATACCTGTCATGTTTCTTGGATTATTTACAAGCGGTATTCAAGCTCTTATTTTTGCAACTTTAGCCGCGGCTTATATAGGGGAATCCATAGAGGGTCATCATTGATTAGTTTTCGAAATAGTCTTTATTTTTAAGCTTATCCCAATGCATTTGGTTCTTAGTTGAGGAACATAATATATATAAATACATATATATATGACTAGAGTTGTAGGAGGAAAGATAGACGATATTACGAAATGGCGTATGCATTAGTGGGGGTCACCACTAGATATATCGAATGCTTATAAGGCCAGCCACAGCCCCTGTATACTTTTCGAAGAATTCTTCTCGAATCTGATTCAATATAAAAATAAAATGTGAGCGGTTTACGTTATGAAAGAAACAAATGTATATGTGATATTAGATATATACTAGTTATATAGGGGTTATCTCTATCTATATTAATTTCATTATTTTTTTTTTTATTTTATTCGAAGTTTTAGTTACTTCGACTCAATAGATTTTTGTGATCAAATAAGTAATAATTTATTGGTTGATTGTATCATTAACCATTTTTTTTTGGTGTGAGGAACCTATCATCATGAATCCACTGATTTCTGCCGCTTCCGTTATTGCTGCTGGATTGGCCGTAGGGCTTGCTTCTATTGGACCTGGAGTTGGTCAAGGTACTGCTGCAGGCCAAGCCGTAGAAGGTATTGCGAGACAACCAGAAGCAGAAGGAAAAATACGAGGTACTTTATTACTTAGTCTAGCTTTTATGGAAGCTTTAACAATTTATGGACTGGTCGTGGCATTAGCGCTTTTATTTGCGAATCCTTTTGTTTAATTTAATCCTAGAATGAAAATGGAAAAAAGTACGTTACCCACTTTTTTTTTTTATTTTATTAACTCGTTTCCATTTGCTTCTGTGAATTATATCAATACTTTATTCCTACAATTATGTATTTGTTTGTTGCGACAATACCCCGGGAAGGAGTGATTTGAAGATGAGGAATTAGTGGATTCACTCGCTTTCTTCCTTCCCGTTCTTAGTTTAAATTTTTATTTTTCTTTTAGGAAGTGTTTGAAGAAAGGAGATATTTTGCAATTGATACGAGACTCAGGACCTAACTTAATAAGTATCTTATCGGATACTTCTACTTCAAAAAAAAAAAAAAAAGAAATTTTGTAATTCTCAATCTCAAATTCAATAAAGAAATTTAATCTACTCCCATAAAAAAAAAAATGGGAAATTAAGAAAATGAAATCGATAAAAAAAGGGCGAGTCAAGTGATACAAAAAGAACTCTGTTCTTTCTTAGTCCTATCTATAAGAGGAGAGTATATGAAAAATGTAACCGATTCTTTCGTTTCCTTAGGCCACTGGCCATCCGCCGGGAGTTTCGGGTTTAATACCGATATTTTAGCAACAAATCCAATAAATCTAAGTGTAGTGCTTGGTGTATTGATTTTTTTTGGAAAGGGAGTGTGTGCGAGTTGTATATTTCATGAATAGGTTGGATCTAACCGACTGCACTTTATTTATGTTATTATATATTTTTATAGGATAAATAGGAAAAAGTGCACAATCTCGACGAATTCCTTCTGAGTAAATTCATAAATCATATGTAAGAACCATAGCATTTCGTTATTCATTGGTAAGTCAACTTTGATTCTCTATCAACCAACCAATAATGTGAGACCATTAACATGGTTAAAGCTAAACTGTTTGAAGTCCGGGCACAACATGGTACTCTTTCTACCACTACGTTAATAACGAAATGGTTTAAAAAAGAATAGTTGATAATTTTTCCGATATAGAACACTCATATCGATAAAATGATTTGAACTATTTATTAGAATAAATAAGGGGCGCCTTGCCCTTTATTATATATTATATTATCCAA